TCCAGAAGATGTTGATCGTAAATAACAGGATTGTTTATGAAAAAAAACTAATAAAAATTCGCATTCAGATACATAAGAATTGTACAGGAACCAAAATAGTCTTTTATTTTCTTTTGAAAAAACATAAATAGTTTTATTACTCTGAATAGTTTTATTCAGATTCTGATATTTATGTAGAAAGAATCGCAATAAATGTAAAGAGGGAATATCTTGAATCCAGCATTGAAGGATTTGAACCAAAATTTCAAAATGGATAGGATGGGGTATTAGTATATCTGAAACATTATTTAAATGAGATAATTTGTCCTCTAAAAAAGGAAATATTGAATGAATAGATCCTAAATTCTGAGATTTTGGTATTTCTTTTTCTTCGGAGGAAGATACTAATCGTAGCGAGAATGGAATTTCCACAATGACTGAAAAACCCTTTGATACCATTTGAGAATAAAAAAAATGAGAATAAAAATAATTGGTGTGTCCACCGAATCTATTTTGATTAGAATCATTAACCAAATCAATCAAAAAATTCTGTTGATACATTCGAATAATTAAACGTTTTACAAGTACTAAACTCAATTTATTGTTATAACCAATAAATTCGATAGGTTCGTAAAAAATCGAACCATTTAAACTATCATCATGAGCAAGTGTGTAAATATATTCCTGCAAGAGAAGCGGATATAGGAAGTGTTGTTGCGGAGATCTATCTTTTTTTAAATACCCTTGTAATTCTTCCATTTACATTTTTCTACTTGAAACAGAGACACAAGACAGGAGGCATTTCTTGGGTTATCAAATGATACATAGTGAATGATACATAGTGCAATATGGTCCGAACAGGGTATATAATTACAGTATATATAGTTAAGAAATAAAGATAGACCCCGGAGACCTAGAATCCAATCAACAGGATCCTTTTCCTCTCCTTTTCTATACAATAGGTTTTATCCTTTGTTAAAATTACAAGAGAGTAAAAAATCCTTTATTTTTGCAACCTGATCGCTCTTTTGATTTTGGAAAAAATTAGATTCTCTTTACTTTATCAGTATACTGTTTCTTCTACACATCCGTCTCCAAAGAGAATAGTTAGGATTTTTTTTTCATAAAAAAATAAAAAATAATCAATGATTCACTCGCATAAAAACCTTTTTCTGCACTGGCACTAATCTATTTTTAACATCCAAATTAGATCGGGTAATTATTCCAATTTTAAGAATATAAGCTCGTTGCTTTTTGTTTTACCAAAATTAGGACTAAAAGACGATATCCATTTATTCACTAGACCCAACTGTAAATTTCTTTTGTCTCCTTCCAAAAATAAAAACAATTATTACGACATGCTGTTTTTTCCTTCATTACCTTTTAAGATCAGTCGTGGTCTTATATAGACTCTACCAATAGTCTGGACGAATTCGTTGCTTCATCCAAATGTGTAAAAGATCATAGTCGCACTTAAAAGCCGAGTACTCTACCGTTGAGTTAGCAACCCGGATTGTAGATATGATAAAAAAAAAAGATTGAACTAGCAAAAAATCAAATTTAAAAGAAAAATTTTTTTAATCAATTATAAACACCAATCCACTAAAATAGGTAGGATTGGATTAAAAAATAATAAATTCTCAATAGATATATCTAAATATCTATAATTAAAACTTATACCCATTTTTCTCTTGATCCATTCCATTTTTTTTTTTTACGTCTTGTATACCAGTAAATTCAGTAAACACATCCTTATGACTAAGGTGACTAAGGCTAAAGCAAAGGAAAAATAAATATAAGGCAGGAATAAACAGATCCATTTTATTTATCTATGATCAAATTATATTTGTTCGGTACACCATTGTCAATATGAATAGAATGCTGAGAAAAAAATTCTAAATAAATTAAATTAAGGCCTTGTGTTAGATTAGCACAATCTAAATAAAAAAATAAATTTGAATGCAAAAATAAATAAAGGCAGGGTAGAGAAAAATATCGAGTTGATTCAATCAAAAGAGGTACAGGTACAATAACCGAAATTGACCCTGTCTTTGTCGGTAAATTAAATTACTACAATAACAATAAATAATAAAATAATAAGTGAGCAAAAAAAAGAGCAAACAAATTATGGAGAAATAATTATACAAAGATAGATGCTAGTCCCCTCTCTTTTTTATTCAATTTTTTTAATTTAATTAAATTAACAGTTAACCCAATATTCCTTCTTTAAATAATTCTGTCTTCCTTAAAATATCATGAACAGTTACTGTGGGTTGAGCGCCATTTTCAAGGAAATATAGAATAGCGGGAACATTTGAATAGGTTTGATTCTTTATCGGATCGTAAAAACCTACCTTCCGAAGATCTCTTCCTTCTCTTCGGGATCGAACATCAATTGCAACGATTCGATAGATGGCTCATCGGGATAGATGTAGATAAACAATGCCCCCCCTAGAAACGTATAGGAGGTTTTATCCTCATACGGCTCGAGAAAAAATGATTCTAATTTCTGTATATAAGGGCAAATATATCCATAAAATACTGAATAAATAATTATGATTAAAGTGGTTTTTTCTTCCTCTTTCCTTACGAAAGTTAAAAAGATCTCATTTGTACTCATAACTCAAGTTGGGTAATTCTGAGGAAATCCTTAGATATTTATTGAGCCGTCTCTAACCTCTTTTGTTTGTCTCGAATCAATTTTTATTCCGCATTTTTATCCAATTGTTGAGACAATTAAAAATAGTGTTTCCTTGTTCCGGAATCCTTTATTTTTGTTTTGTGAAATCATTGGGTTTAGACATTACTTCGGTGATCCTTACTCCTTTCAAAAGGGCAGCAACATACCTTTTGTTTTTTCTCTTATTTCTTTCTATAGAAAAAAAATAAGAGAGATTGATTCCCTTGTGATACACTTTTGATCGAATATAGTTTTATGAATTCCGACAAATATTACTTATTTTATTTTTTATTTCAAACTTGTTTGAATTTTAACCCTTTTCAATTTATATAATTTATCAATTTATATTATAAATATATATTATAGAGGATATATTTACAAAGTTGGTTCAACTTATTGATTTTTATTGTCACTAACCCTAGATTCTTTCCCCCAATAAATAAATCTCAATACTTTCTGCTCGAGCTTCATCATGTACTTTTTATTTAGATTAGAACCCAACACAAATTAGGTTCCTAGTAAAAAGAACAAACTATGTCGAGCCAAGAGCATCTTCATTCTTATAGAAAATGGCGGATGTAAGAATCCACAGTCAATCATGTCCTTCAAGTCGCACGTTGCTTTCTACCACATCGTTTTAAACGAAGTTTTACCATAACATTTCTCTTATTTAATTTCAAACTGATATGGAATTGATTCAATATGAAATCATGAATAGTCATTGGATCAACGGATATATGTATATATTATTATATATTATGATATGGCCGGTCGTATAGTTTTGATTTTATATTATATCTATAAATAGTCTCTATAATTAAATATATAATAATATTTGACTTTTCTTACTTTACGGAAAAGTCTTACTCAGGAAGGATCCCTTTTTTTTCTTGAACAAATAAATTAAAAACCTCAAAGAAAGGGGCTGGGACGGAAGGACTCGAACCTCCGAGTAACGGGACCAAAACCCGTTGCCTTACCGCTTGGCCACGCCCCATTGAAATTTATATTCAACACTAATAAATACTAATATTATATTAGTATTGGTTATTCGTCAATTCTAGTATGTAATATATTGTTGCTAGGTTTCTATACATGAAGAGATAGAATCAAAAAATTCATTGATCATTACATTGAATTCAATTAAGATATTGTATGAAAGTATAATTCTTTGTATTCTTGTTTGAGAATTGAAAGGAGTTTTTGATTTGGGATAGTTCAAAGAATAAAGAAGGATTTTTTTGCCTGCCTTTTTCATTTTTACCTTATATTATAAAAATGACTCAATCAAAATTAAATTATCTAATCTACAAGAACGAAATTTTTGTTATGCTTAATATCTTTAGTTTTATCTGTATCTGTCTTAATTCTATCCCTTATTTGAGTTCGAGTAGTTTTTTCTTCGCCAAATTGCCCGAGGCTTATGCTTTTTTCAATCCACTCATAGACATTATGCCTATCATACCTCTATTCTTTTTTCTCTTAGCCTTTGTTTGGCAAGCTGCTGTAAGTTTTCGATGAAATCTTCAATATTCTCCTAAATTCATGATTAAAAAAAAAAAAAAAAAAACACACTTCATTATAGCATAGCATATGCGGTACGAAAAAAATGGGTAATCTATTCCCCCTAAAAAAATGATATCTTGGAGATTTTGTAATGCTTACTCTCAAACTCTTCGTTTATACAGTAGTGATATTCTTTGTTTCTCTCTTCATCTTCGGATTCTTATCTAATGATCCAGGACGCAATCCAGGACGTGAAGAATAAACATAAGACATTTTTAGCTTTGCTTTTTTTAAGAATTCTTTATTCCATTAACTATTTTAATCAAGGGATCCAGTGATGAGGGATAGCGGAGAGAGAGGGATTCGAACCCTCGGTATAAATAAAAATCATACAACGGATTAGCAATCCGCCGCTTTAGTCCACTCAGCCATCTCTCCCAACTAAAAATTGTTAATTGTTTATGTGATATAACAGGTAAAGTTGAAGTAAAGATTGATCAAAAACCCCTCATCTTCTTTCTTTTCTTATTTTTTCTTATTAGAATTTAGAATAGAAAAATATAAAAAACAATCAATTCAATATATATATATAAATATTATGATGATAATATACGATATAAAAAATTTTGATCAGATCAGCAATTCAATTTATATAATGATTTGAAACAGATATCACCAATAGAAGGACTACCTTACTTTTTATTTTGTACGAAAAAATCCCGGCCCGCTTAAGTACTGGCCGGGCAATTTCCATTCTCATTCTATGATGGAAGTGTCATTTCTTAATTCTTATTATTTAAGAATTAAGATTTGTTATTATTTTACTAAATTTATT